GTGTAGGTTGTTTGTTGTTTGTTGTTTGTTGTTTGTTGTTTGTTGTTTGTTGTTTGTTGTTTGTTGTTTGTTGTTTGTTGTTTGTTGTTTGTTGTTTGTTGTTTGTTGTTTGTTGTTTGTTGTTTGTTGTTTGTTGTTTGTTGTTTGTTGTTTGTTGTTTGTTGTTTGTTGTTTGTTGTTTGTTGTTTGTTGTTTGTTGTTTGTTAGATTTTGGTAGGAGGGTTTCTTTGATGTGATAGGGTGAAGGTATGTTAACATATTAAATGGGTGAGAGATGGTCTGATTTTATTAATGTAACTTCAGTACTGTTAACGTGTAAATAAGATAAATAAATATATAAATAAGATTCGTGATCGATTCGTGATCGATTCGTGATCGATTCGTGATCGATTCGTGATCGATTCGTGATCGATTGTAGTTAATTAAATGGTTGAATTTTAGCCGAATAGTTGCGATCAATTTACGATCGATTCGTGATCGATTCGTGATCGATTGTAGTTAATTAAATGGTTGAATTTTAGCCGAATAGTTGCGATCAATTTACGATCGATTCGTGATCGATTCGTGATCGATTCGTGATCGATTGTAGTTAATTAAATGGTCGAATTTTAGCCGAATATGGTTGTGATTATGTGTGATCGATTTGTGATCGATTTGTGATCGATTTGTGATCGATTTGTGAATTTAGAATTTGAAGGAAAATGCCTAGTGTCTTTTTAGCGTTACTTAGAAAGTTAGAGGAAGTGTAAAAATAGAAGATTATGTCCAGCAAGCATTCACTAAATAGCAACATTTGCCGGGGGGGTGGGCGCACCATAACTAAATGCTAAGCAAAGTGCATCAGTGTCAAAATGATTCCCCCAATACTAGAAACCGTCTCATTCAGCAACTCTTGAAGATGAGAAATAGGCCGGATGCCATGTATGCTCACGTCAACAAATTGTATGGACCCGTTGCACTGGGAGGGCATATTGAAGGTTAGAGAAAAAAAAAAGGAACCAAAAGCCCTAAAAAGGTTGGATGTCGCGATCACGGGTGAGATGGTGATATATAGCCAACCAGATGTATCGGTGAAGATCAAGTTCAAAGGAAGAGCCGAGTTATGGCCCTGACCGAGGAACCAGAGGCGCAAAAGAGCAAGTTGTGCTAGGGGTGTAGGGGGAAAGAATGGGCCTGAAGCTAGTAGCGCAGGATCTTCCAGACACCGGGTTGCTGATTTCTCGTGAGGTGTTCGATCAATAAATAACCTGGTACTTCAGATACCGGCCCGACGAGCAGGAATTGAGGAGTTATGTCTAGATACCATTCATAGTCTGTTCTAAAGAATATTCGTATCTTGGTTTCAATGAATATACAGAGAAGAAGGAGACATGGTTTTAGTCCGAAGGGTGGGATGGTANAGGTTCCTGGACCATACATTGAAGTTGTCCTCTGGGGGTTCCGTGGGGACGGGGACCGGTTTGATATCCGTTTTCATGGTATGGGATCAGTACATACATTAATGTGTCTTTCCTAGAATGGATGTAATGTATATGGGGAAAATAGGTTAATGCACAACAACACATGTGTTAGTTAATATTGTAGTTTGTACGGAGGAAAATGGGAGGAATGTAGAGTGGGGGGGGTAGGGGGGGGGGGGAAAAAAGAGAAGAGAGGAAAGAAGAAAAGAAAGGGATGAAGGAATAAGGGGAGAGCAGGCGGGTTAGAGTTCCTATAGTTAAGAGTTGCATTAACGGTGGCTTTTCAGGCCACAGACCTTGGGGAGGAGCCAAGTGGGAATAGATTATGATGTATTTTATGTTTTTTCTGGGGGGATGTTTTATTCTGGGAGGGTTGGCAGTTGCGTCTAATCCTTCACCGTATTATGGAGTGATTGGTTTGGTGTTGGGATCTGTTGCAGGGTGTGGGTGGTTGTTAAGTTTAGGGATTTCTTTTGTTTCATTGGTTTTGTTCATGGTTTATTTGGGTGGAATATTAGTGGTTTTTGTGTATTCTGTGGCTCTGGCGGCGGATCCTTTTCCTGAGGCTTGGGGGGATTGGCGGGTTGTAGGGTATGGTGGAGGTTTTGTTTTGGTACTGGTTGTAGGGGTAATGGTTGGGGGGCCTGTTGGGGGCTGGGAGTTAGGGGTGGTAACTGTTGATAGTGGAGGGGTGTTTTCTATACGTTTGGATTTTAGTGGGGTAGCTATGTTTTATTCGTATGGGGTAGGGATGTTTTTAGTAGCAGGATGGGGGTTGTTGCTAACTCTGTTTGTGGTTTTGGAGCTTGTGCGCGGACTATCTCGGGGGGCGATTCGAGCGGTATAGGTTTAGGGATGTCAGAGAATAGTTTAAGGTAAAATACCAACTTTGGGAGTTGGAGATAAAGGTTTAAGTCCTTTTTTTCTGAGGTTGTTGGGGGAACTCTAAGAAGAGGTGTAATCTTCATTCTTTGGTTTACAAGACCAATGTTTTTATAAACTATTAGAGTGATTTAGAGGTTGAGTATTTTATTTTCTAGGGCTCCGAGGGTGGGGAAGAGGATTAGGAGAATGGTGAAGTAGGTGATAGAGGCTAGTTGACCAATGATGATGAATGGGTGTTCTACTGGTTGGCTACCGATTCAGGTTAAGATAAGTAGGTTGGCAACTAGTGCTCAGAATAAGAGTTGGGAGAGGGGGCGGAAGGTTATTGTACGTTGTTTAGATTTGTGGAGGAAGGGGATTAAGAATAGGATTAATACGGAAGCAGCTAGGGCTAGTACTCCACCTAGTTTGTTAGGGATGGAGCGAAGAATAGCATAGGCGAATAGAAAGTATCATTCAGGTTTGATGTGGGGAGGGGTGACTAGGGGGTTAGCTGGAGTGAAGTTTTCTGGGTCTCCCAGGAGGTTTGGTGAGAATAGGGCTAGAGTTACTAGTGGGAGAAGTATTAATGTGAAGCCTAGGATATCCTTTAGGGAGAAATATGGATGGAAGGGAATTTTGTCACAGTTTGATACGATGCCTAGAGGATTGTTAGAGCCGGATTCGTGAAGGAAAGTAAGGTGGATTATGGTGAGGCCTGCAATTATAAAGGGAAGGAGGAAATGTAGGGCAAAGAATCGGGTTAATGTGGGGTTGTCTACTGAGAATCCACCTCAGGCCCATTCTACAATGGTCTGGCCAATGTAGGGGATTGCTGAGAATAGGTTGGTGATGACTGTAGCCCCTCAGAATGATATTTGTCCTCATGGTAGGACGTATCCCACAAAGGCAGTTGCTATGAGGGTGAGTAGGAGAATTACTCCTGTGTTTCAGGTTTCTTTGTAAAGGTATGAGCCGTAGTAGAGGCCTCGTCCGATGTGCAGGTAGATGCAGATGAAGAAGAATGAGGCTCCGTTTGCATGTAGATTTCGGATTAGCCAGCCGTTTTGTACATTTCGGCAGGTGTGGGCGACGGATGAGAAAGCTAGGGTTGTGTCTGCTGTGTAGTGCATAGCTAGTAGTAGGCCTGTTAGAATTTGTGTTATTAAGCAGATTCCTAGGAGGGATCCGAAGTTTCATCAAATTGAAATGTTTGGAGGAGTAGGGAGGTCGATTAAGGAGTTGTTGATTATTTTTAGGAGGGGATGGGATTTTCGGAGGTTAGGGGCCATTAGTTCTGAGTTCTTTGTGTTAATAAAATGATGAGGATGGAGAGGGCAAAGGACCCTAGGTATGTTTTAATTAGTCCGGTGTGGAGGGAGGTTGAAGTTTTGGTGGCTATGAGTTGCAAATTGGCGAGTCCTTCAGGACCTATTTTTTTATATCAAGATAGGTCGATTAGGTGGGAGGCGATTTTTTGTCCGCTATTTAGTAGTTTTGTAGAGGTGAGGCGGTGTATTAGGTGGTTGAAATAACCTAATGAAGTGGAGAAGTTTAAGTAGGGGTTTTGCTTTGGTTGGGTTATAGCATGTGTTATGGTTGAGAGTTCTAGGGCTAGGATGATGCCCAGAATTGTGATGATAAGAGCTGCGGTTTTTGTGGTTGTGGGTATGGTTGTTGGGAGGGTTTTTGTGGGTGTGATGAAGGATGTGATGAGTAGGCCGGCGAGGATGCTTCCTATGGCTAGGCGGGTAATTGGGTTGGTGATTGTTGGGTTGTTTTCATTGATTGGGGCGGTTGTGGGGATGCGAGTAAATCCTGTTTGGACTAGCAAGGTTATGCGTAGGCTGTAAGTGGCAGTAAATGATGTTGCTAGTAGTGTTAGGAGTAATGCTCAGGTGTTTAGGTAGGATGTGTTTAAGCTTTCAATGATGAGGTCTTTGGAATAGAAGCCTGCTAAGAATGGAGTTCCTATTAGGGCAAGGTTGCCAATGGTGAGGCAGGAAGTGGTTGTGGGAAGTATTTTTTGTAGTCCTCCTATTTTTCGGATGTCTTGTTCTCCGTTAAGGCTGTGGATGATTGTTCCTGAGCAGAGGAAGAGTATAGCTTTGAAGAAGGCGTGTGTGGAGATGTGTAGGAAGGCTAGTTGAGGCAGGTTTAGTCCGATGGCGACTATTATTAGGCCGAGTTGGCTGGATGTAGAGAAAGCAACGATTTTTTTGATGTCATTTTGCGTGAGGGCACATGTGGCGGCAAATAAGGTGGATATAGCCCCTAAACATAGGCATAGGGTGAGGGCGGTTTGGTTGTTGGTGAATATAGGATGAGTACGGATAAGTAGGAAAATTCCAGCTACAACTATGGTACTGGAGTGGAGTAGAGCGGAGACTGGGGTTGGGCCTTCTATAGCTGCTGGCAGTCATGGGTGTAGGCCAAATTGGGCTGATTTTCCTGCGGCGGCTAGGATTAGACCTAGCAGAGGGAGTGTTGGAGTTTGGGTAGTGGAGGAGGCTTGTTGGATCTCTCAGGTGTTTAGGGTGGAGGCAAGACAGGCTATGCTTAGGATGAGGCCAATGTCTCCGATTCGGTTATAAAGTACGGCTTGGAGAGCGGCGGTGTTAGCTTCTGCTCGTCCCTGTCATCAGCCGATTAGTAGAAATGATATGATCCCGACTCCCTCTCAGCCGATGAATAGAAGAAATATGTTGTTAGCAATGGTTAAGGTTAGTATGGCGATTAGGAATAATAGGAGGTAGGAGAAGAATTTTGTGATATATGGTTCTGAAGATATATATCAGGTTGCAAATTGGAGGATGCATCATGTTACGAATAGTGCAATGGGGAAGAAAATTATTGAGTATTGGTCGATTTTAAGACTGAGGGGGATTTTGAAGTTTATAGTAAATTTTCATTCTCAGTGGGAGATAATGCTTTCTGTGTTTGAGTGTATGAAGATGGTTATTGGCACTAGGCTAGATAGGAAGGCTGTTTTGACTGCACGGGTGATAGTGGCTGGGGAGTTCTGAAGTTTTTTTGATAGTAGGGGGAGTAATGTAGGGGTGAGGATGATGATGAGTGTCAGGAGGATAGAGGTGTTGAGGAGTAGTGCGAGTTCCATTACTTTTACTTGGATTTGCACCAAGATAAGTGGTTCCTAAGACCAGTGGATTGCTGTTATCCTTTAAAAGTAAGGGGGCTGAGGTTTTAGACTCAGATACAAGAGTTAGCAGTTCTTGTTGATTAAACCTCCCCTCGGCAGGTAAGAAGGGTTTAACTTCTATTTTTAGGATCACAGTCTAATGTTTGGGTTAAACTATACTTGCATAAGGGGGCTCCGGAGATGAGTTCGGGTTTTAGGATTAGGAGGATTATGGGGATGATGTGGAGTGTTATTAGAAGATGTTCTCGGGTATTTGAGTTTTGGAGGGATGAGATGTGGGATGGTAGTATCCCTCGTTGGGTTATAAGTAGTATAAATAGGGTGTATGAGGCAGTTAGTAGGGTTGCAATTCCGGTTAGGATGATTGTGAAGGCAGATCAGTTGAATAATGCAATTATGATAGTTAGTTCTGCTATTAGGTTTGTTGTCGGGGGTAGTGCTATGTTTGTGAGGTTGGCTAATAGTCATCAGGTGGCTATGAGGGGTAGGAGTGGTTGGAGGCCCCGTGTTAATAGTAGGATACGGCTGTGTGTGCGTTCGTAATTTGTGTTGGCTAGGCAGAATAGTATTGATGAGGTAAGACCATGGGAGATTATGAGGATTATTGCCCCTGAGAATGATCATTGGGTTTGGATTATGCTTGCAGCGATTACTAGGCCCATGTGGCTTACGGAGGAGTAGGCAATGAGGGATTTTAGGTCAGTTTGGCGTAGGCAAATTGAGCTGGTTATTAGTGCCCCTCATAGGGCTAATGTGAGGAATGGATAGTGTAGGGAGTTAGAGAGGGGGGTTATTAATATGGTTACTCGTATAATGCCGTATCCCCCTAATTTTAGGAGGAGAGCAGCGAGTAGTATGGATCCGGCAATAGGGGCTTCTACGTGGGCTTTTGGTAGTCATAAGTGTAGGCCGTATAGTGGGGCTTTTACTATGAATGCTATCAGTAAGGCAAGGCTTGATAGGAGGCTGGTTCAGGTATTGGTGAGTGTAGGATGGGTAAGTTTTAGTGTTGTTAGATAAAGGGTGCCTGTTTGTGTATGTAGGTGGAGGATTGTGATTAGGAGTGGGAGGGAGCTAATAAGAGTGTAAAATAGGAAGTAGATTCCAGCGCTTAGACGTTCTGGTTGGTTTCCTCATCGTGTGATTAGGATTAGGGTGGGGATTAGGGTGGCTTCAAATGAGATGTAGAATAATATTAATTCTGTAGTTGAAAATGCAAGGATGATGAGTGGTTGGATGGTGATTAGGGCTATAATGAAGGTTTGTTTTCGGGCTGGGGGTTCATGTTGGAGGTGATTTTGGCTCGCTAGGATTATGAGTGGGAGTAGTCAGCATGATAAGACTAGTAAGGGGGCTGAGATTTGGTCAATGCCGGTTCATTGAGTAAGGTTTTTGAGGGGATAGTACGTTGGGGACAGTCATTGTAGGCTAAGAGTTGCGATTAGGAGGCTGTGGGTAGTGACGTTAGTTCATAAAAATTTTTGGGGGGATAGAAGGGCTGTAGGGAGGAGTATGATTGTTGGGAGGATGATTTTTAGCATTGTAGGAGGTTCAAGTTATGTAGGTGGTCTGAGCCGTGGGTTCGTGTGGAGGCTACTAGTATAGCTAAGCCGGTGCCTGCTTCACAAGCTGAGAATGTTAGTATGAGAATTGGTATTAGGGTGAAGGATGCTGCTTGATTTTCGACGGGTCAGATTGATAGGGCAATGTATATGGATAGTATTATGCTCTCTAAACACAGGAGGGCAGAGACTAGGTGGGTTCGGTGAAAGGCTAGCCCTAAGCTGCTTAGGGCGAAGGCTGAGTAGAAACTCAGATGTAAAAAGGACATAGAGAAAGTCATAGGGCAAGCTATGGTTTGTTGAGTCGAAATCAACTGTCTTGGTTAGACTAACTTTCTGAAGTTATTCTGCTCATTCTAGTCCTCCTTGTATTCATTCGTAGATTAGTCCTAGTGTGAGCAATAAGAGGATTGTGGAGGTTCAGATTAAGGTGGTGGTAGGGGATTGGAGTTGGACAGCTCATGGAAGTGGAAGTAGGAGTGCAATTTCTAGGTCGAATAGGAGGAATAAGATGGCTACTGAGGAAGAATCGGATTGAGAATGGGAGTCGAGCGGATCCAAGGGGGTCGAATCCACATTCGTATGGGGAAAGTTTTTCTGCGTCAGGGGTGGTTTGGGCAATTCAGAAGTTTAGGGTGGTTAGGAGTGTACTTAGAATGAGAGAGAGGGTGAATATGAATGTGATTATGTTAATTGCTCTTCTCTGGGGTAGGACCAGATTTTAGAGATTGGAAGTCAATTGTAATTAGTATACTAGAAGAGCAGGATCCTCATCAGTAGATGGTTATGTAGAGGAATAATCAGATGACGTCTACGAAGTGTCAGTATCAGGCAGCTGCTTCGAATCCGAAGTGGTGGTTGGATGTAAAGTGGAATTTGATTAGTCGTAGGAGGCAGACTGATAGAAAGGAGGATCCGATGATTACATGTAATCCGTGGAATCCTGTAGCGACGAAGAATGTTGAGCCGTATACTCCGTCAGCGATTGAAAATGGGGCTTCGTAATATTCTATTGCTTGGAGGGCTGTGAAGTAAAATCCTAATAAGATTGTGAGGGTTAGTGCTTGTGTGGCTTGTTTTCGGTTACCTTCTGTGATGCTGTGGTGGGCTCAAGTTACAGTAACGCCTGATGCTAGGAGGATGGCGGTGTTTAGTAGAGGAACTTCTAGGGGGTTTAGGGGTTTAATTCCTGTTGGGGGTCATTGTCCGCCTAGTTCTGGGGTGGGGGCTAGGCTGGAGTGAAAGAATGCTCAGAAGAAGCCTAGGAAGAAGAATGCTTCAGATGTAATGAATAGGATTATTCCATATCGTAGGCCTTTTTGGACTGTAGGAGTGTGGTGTCCTTGGAATGTACCTTCTCGTACGATGTCACGTCATCATTGTAGTATGACTAGGATTATGGAGAGAAGGCCTAGGCTTAGGAGGTATGAGGAGTTGTGGTGGAATCATATGATGAGTCCAGAGGTGGTGAGTAGGGCAGCGGCAGCTCCAAAGATGGGTCAGGGGCTTGGGTCTACTATGTGGTATGAGTGTGCTTGGTGGGCCATTAAATATTTTCTTGTAAGTATAGGCTTAGTAGGAGGACAAAAACGTAAGCTTGGATTATAGCTACGGCTACTTCTAGGATAGTGAGTAGGAAGAGGATGGATGCGGTTAAAATGGAGACTGTGGGTATAATGGGAAGTAAAACGGTTGTAGCTGTGGAGATAAGTTGGATTAAAAGGTGGCCTGCTGTAAGGTTTGCTGTGAGACGGACGCCTAGGGCTAATGGGCGAATGAACAGGCTAGTTGTTTCGATTATGATTAGGGCGGGGATCAGTGGTGTTGGGGTTCCTTCTGGGAGAAGGTGTCCTAGAGAGATTGATGGTTGGTTTCGTAAGCCTGTAAGGAGTGTGGCGAGTCAGAGTGGGAAAGCTAGGGCTATGTTTATTGATAGTTGGGTGGTTGGAGTAAATGTGTAGGGAAGGAGACCAAGTAGGTTGATTAAGAGTAGTAGTGTTATTAATGATGTTAAAATTAGTGCTCATTTATGGGCCTTTTTGTTTAGTGGAGCTATTAGTTGTTTTGTGATCGAGTGTAAGAGTCATGATTGAAGGGTGGAGAGGCGGTTAGTAATTCATCGATTATTTGGCGAAGGAAGTAGTAGGGCGGGAAAGAGTGTTGAGAGTAGGATTAGTGGGATTCCTAGGAGGCATGGGCTTGCGAATTGGTCGAAGAAGCTTAGATTCATGGTCAGGGTCAAGGAGAGGTTTTAGTTGTTGTGGGGGTTAAGGTTGTGCTGGAGGGGAGGTTGGAGGGGATGAAATGTAGGAGTTTGGGTTGGATGATTAGTGAGAAGGTTAGTCATGTTATCAGTATGATGAGGAATCATGGGCTTGGATTGAGTTGTGGCATATCATTAAGGAGGGGGTTGGGGTCCTCTTTCTCTAGCTTAAAAGGCTAGTGCTGTCACATAGCTTCTTAATGATTAGGATGATAGAAGTGAGGATCAGCTTTCGAAGTGAGTGAGGGGTGCGGATTCCACTACAATTGGCATATAGCTATGGTTAGCTCCGCAGATTTCTGAGCATTGGCCGTAGAAGATCCCTGGTCGGGTGGTAATGAGGGAGGTTTGGTTTAGTCGTCCTGGGATTGCATCGGTTTTTACTCCGAGAGTGGGGATGGCTCAGGAATGGAGGACATCGTCTGCAGTAACGATAATACGAATGTGTGACTCTATGGGGATAACAACACGATGGTCGACTTCTAGTAAGCGGAAGTGTCCGTGTGGGAGTTCTGCTGTGGGAATTATGTATGAGTCAAATGTTAGATCTTTGAAGTCTGTGTATTCGTAAGTTCAGTATCATTGATGGCCGATTGCTTTTAGGGTTAAATCTGGTTCATCAATTTCATCTATTATATAGAGGATTTGTAGGGATGGGAGAGCAAGTAGGATGAGGACAATAGCTGGCAGGATTGTTCAAATGAGTTCTACTTCTTGAGCATCGACGGTGTTTGAGGATAGTTTTTCTGCCAGTATGAGAGTTAAGAGGTAGAGGACCAGGCTGCAGATTGCTAGTGCAACTATTAGGGCGTGGTCGTGGAATTCAACGAGTTCTTCTATAATGGGGGATGAGGCGTCTTGGAATCCGAATTGTGAGTGGTTGGCCACATGAGATGTACGAGGTTTTCACTTGTGATTTAGTCTTGACAAGGCTATGTAATTGGTTTTACTAACATCTCATAAGAAAGAAGCATGAGTGGTTGATGCGGCTGGCTTGAAACCAGCATTTGAGGGTTCGATTCCTTCCTTTCTTGTACTTGGACGAAGGCGGGCTCCTCAAATGTATGGTATGGAGGTGGGCAGCCGTGGATTCATTCGACGTTTGTTATAGTTAATTCTGGTTGTAGGATTTTTCGTTTTGATGCGAAGGCCTCTCAGATGATAAATATTAATATAATTACGGCTGTTATTGAAATTAAGGAGCCAATGGAAGAAATAGTGTTTCATAGGGTATAGGCATCTGGGTAGTCTGAGTAACGTCGTGGCATGCCAGCTAGGCCTAGGAAGTGCTGTGGGAAGAAGGTGAGGTTTACACCTGTAAATATTACTCCGAAGTGGGCTTTAGCTCATGTATTGTGAAGGGTATATCCTGTAAGTAGGGGGAATCAGTGAGTGAGGCCAGCTAAGATGGCAAATACAGCTCCTATTGAGAGAACATAGTGGAAGTGGGCAACAACATAATATGTATCATGTAGTGCAATGTCTAGTGATGAGTTTGCTAAGACGATTCCTGTTAAGCCTCCGATAGTGAAGAGGAAGATAAAGCCTAGTGCTCATAATATTGGCGGATCCCATTTAATGGTCCCTCCATGTAGTGTAGCTAGTCAACTAAAAACTTTAATGCCTGTGGGAATGGCAATGATTATAGTAGCAGAGGTAAAGTAAGCTCGAGTGTCTACGTCTATCCCTACGGTGAATATGTGGTGGGCTCATACGATGAAGCCTAGGAATCCGATGGAGAGCATGGCTCATACTATTCCTATATAGCCGAATGGTTCTTTTTTACCTGCGTAGTATGTTACTACGTGGGAAATAATTCCGAAACCTGGTAGGATTAGGATGTAAACTTCAGGGTGTCCGAAAAATCAGAAGAGGTGTTGATATAAAACTGGGTCCCCTCCCCCTGCAGGGTCGAAAAATGTAGTATTTAGATTTCGGTCTGTTAGTAGTATGGTAATACCAGCAGCAAGGACTGGTAGGGAGAGTAGAAGTAAGACGGCTGTGATAAGAACAGATCATACGAATAGAGGGGTTTGATATTGTGAGAGGGCTGGTGGTTTTATGTTGATGGCAGTGGTAATGAAGTTGATTGCGCCTAAAATGGAGGAGACACCTGCTAGGTGGAGGGAGAAGATGGCTAGGTCTACTGATGCTCCGGCGTGGGCCAGGTTACCAGCTAGTGGAGGGTATACTGTCCATCCTGTGCCAGCCCCCGCTTCTACTGTAGAGGATGCTAGAAGGAGCAGGAAAGATGGGGGGAGTAGTCAGAAGCTCATGTTGTTTATACGGGGGAATGCTATGTCAGGGGCACCAATTATGAGGGGGACTAATCAGTTTCCGAATCCTCCAATTATAATAGGTATTACTATAAAGAAGATTATTACGAAAGCATGGGCGGTAACGATTACGTTGTAAATTTGGTCATCTCCTAGGAGAGTTCCGGGCTGTCCAAGTTCGGCGCGGATGAGCAGGCTTAGGGCTGTCCCAACTATGCCGGCTCATGCACCAAAGATTAGGTATAGGGTGCCAATGTCTTTATGGTTAGTTGAGAATAATCATCGGTTAATGAAAGTCACAGGTAAGATGGCTGAGTGTTGAAGCGTTAGGCTGTAGTCCTTTTTACAGAGGTTTGATTCCTCTTCTTATCGGCTCTGTGGTGAAATTCATGTTGAGTTGCAAGCTCATTGATGTACGTTGAATACGTGCCAGAGTCTGGTTAGACGGTGATAGACGGAAGCCTGTTGGTTTGGGCATCTAGCTGTTAATTAGAATTTTTGTGGGATCAAAGCCCACCTGTCTAGATAAGGTCCTAGCTTAATTAAAGCATCTGGGTTGCATTCAGGAGATGAAGGTTAATGTCCTTCGGGTCTTAGCAGAAACTAAGAGGGTTCAGCTCTTGTTTAAGGCTTTGAAGGCCTTTGGTTTGATCTATCCTAAGTTTCTAGATGATGGTTGGAATTATAGGGGAGAGGGGGAGTAGTAGAGTAGATAGGGAGGTGAGAATGGCAGTTGGGGTATTAGCTGGGCTGTTGACATGCCATTGTTTTATGTGGTTTGTGGAGTTTGGTGGGAGTGTGATTGTGGAGTGATATGCAAGGCGGAGATAAAAGAATAATCCAAGTAAAGAGAGCATAGTGATGATTGTGGTTGCTATTGTTATTTCTTGTTTAGTAAGTTCTTGGATAATGAGCCATTTGGGTAGGAAGCCTGTTAGTGGTGGTAGTCCTGCTAGGGAGAGTAAGGTTAGTATTAGGGTTGTGTTTAGTATAGGGGTTTTTGTCCATGCAGTTATTAGTGTTGGAAGGTTTAAGGTTTTGGTCGTGTTGAGGGTGAGGAATACAGAGGAGGTTATTAGGATATATAGATAGAAGGTTAATAAGGTGAGTTTAGGGTTATAGATGATGATGATGGTTATTCAGCCTAGGTGGGAGATGGAGGAGAAGGCTAGGATTTTTCGGGTTTGTGTTTGGTTTAAGCCCATTCAGCCCCCTACAGCTGCTGAGGCAATGGCTATGGAGGTTAATAGGGTTGGGTTGAGGGCATGAGAGGTTATAAAGAGAATGGTGAGTGGAGGGAATTTCATTATTGTTGAGAGAAGTAGGGCAGTTATCAAGGACGAGCCTTGAAGTACTTCAGGAAATCAGAAATGGAAGGGGGTTAGCCCTAATTTTATTGCAACTGCTGCTGTTAGCAGCAGGCAAGATGTTTGATGGGTTAGTTGGGTAATATCTCATTGTCCTGTAGCTCATGCATTTGTTATACTTGAAAAAAGGATTAGGGTAGAGGCAGCTGCTTGTACTAAGAAGTATTTGACTGCTGCTTCGACGGCTCGTGGGTGATGAGATTTTGCGATTAGGGGGATGACGGCAAGAGTGTTGAGTTCTAGTCCAGTCCAGGCTATTATTCAGTGGTTACTTGAGATTGTGATAGTTGTCCCTAAGAGGAGACTTACAGAAAAGGTTAGTTTTGCGTGTGGGTTTATTAGTGGGGGAGGGAGTTAAACCATCATTTTCGGGGTATGGGCCCGATAGCTTTTTTAGCTGACCCTACTTAGGAAATAATATAAAGGAAGTATGAGGAGTTTTGATCTCTTCTGTGTAGGTTCGATTCCTGCTTTTCTAATGTTTTCAGGAAATGAGAGGGCTGGTATACCTCTATGTTCACTTTATCATAGTGACCCTTTAAATGTTCAGGCACATTTCCTTAGATAAGGAGGCAGGCCTGCGTAGCAGATTGGTATGCTAGTGTGCCATAAACATAGGGCTAGTGTTAATGGGAGGAAGTTTTTTCAAAGAAGGTGCATAAGTTGATCATATCGGAATCGGGGGTAGGAGGCGCGAACTCATAGGAAGCTGGAGGAAAGGAGTAAGATTTTTGTGGCCAGGATAATTGGGAACAGGTTTGATGGAGTGTTAAGTGAGCTTGGGTTTAGGAATAGGATAGTGGTTAAGGCATTTATTAGTATAATGTTTGCGTATTCAGCCAAGAAGAATAGGGCGAATGGTCCGGCAGCATACTCCACATTGAAGCCCGAGACTAGTTCTGATTCTCCTTCTGTCAGGTCGAATGGGGCGCGATTTGTTTCAGCAAGTGTTGAAATGTACCATATTATTGCAAGGGGTCAGGAGGAGAAGATGAGATATAATGGTTCTTGGGTGGTGGCGAGGGTATTTAGGGTGTAGTTTCCGCTCAGTACAATAATAGACAGTAGGATAATGGCTAAAGTTACTTCATAGGAGATAGTTTGGGCAACAGCTCGTAATGCACCGATTAGGGCATATTTTGAGTTTGATGCTCATCCTGACCATAGGATTGAGTAAACTGCTAAGCTGGATATAGCCAGTAGGAAGAGGAAGCCCAGGTTCAGGTCCGCGAGGGAGTATGGGAGGGGAAGAGGGATTCAGATTGTGAGTGCTAGGAGAAGAGCTAGAATGGGAGTTATGATAAAGAGAAGTGGGGAGGAAGTAGCTGGGCGGATGGGTTCTTTGATGAATAGTTTTACTCCGTCTGCTACTGGCTGTAGGAGACCGAATGGCCCTACGATGTTGGGGCCTTTTCGTGCCTGTATATAGCTTAGTATTTTTCGTTCTACTAATGTTAGGAATGCCACAGCGATTAGAATAGGGATAACATAGGATAGAGATATAATAAGGTGGGTAAAAGTGGTGGGTCAAGTCATGGGCGGGTGTTAGTGCAAGCTAGGGAGAGGATTTGAACCTCTGGATAAAGGGCTTAAGCCTTTTGCATTTGCCGAGCTCTGCCACGCTAGCGATCCTTTTTTAGGATGATGTGATGGGTAGCCTTTTAGTAATTTAGTTGGATTCATTACTTGGGGGAGGGCGTGCTTGTGGTATTGGCCCTACTTTTCCGGTCCTTTCGTACTAGGGAAAGTTTGTCATAGATAGAAACCGACCTGGATTACTCCGGTCTGAACTCAGATCACGTAGGACTGTTAATCGTTGAACAAACGAACCCTTAATAGCAGCTGCACCATTAGGATGTCCTGATCCAACATCGAGGTCGTAAACCTCCTTGTCGATAGGGGCTCTTGAAGGAGATTGCGCTGTTATCCCTGGGGTAGCTTGGTCCATTAATCAAGAATATTGGGTCTGGGTACTGTTAGCACTTAGAGGTGTTGCTCTTAGTTAAGAGGTGTGGTCTTATTTTTGGAGGGTTTGTTTTTCTCCAAGGTCGCCCCAACCGAAAAATGTGAACCAGCCGTTTTGTGGGTAGTTGGCCTTGTAGGTTTATGTTTGTGTGGGGTGGTTACTGATTTTTAAGTTCCACAGGGTCTTCTCGTCTTATGTTCTTATTCTTGCTTTTGCACAAGAAGATCAATTTCACGGATTACCTGTAAGAGACAGTTAAGACCTCGTTTAGCCGTTCATACAAGTCTCGATTTATGGGACAATTGATTGCGCTACCTTTGCACGGTTAGGATACCGCGGCCGTTAAACATAGTGTCACTGGGCAGGCATCACCTTCAATACTTGGATGGCTGAAGGCTATGTTTTTGGTAAACAGTCGGGCCTTGAGTTTGCCTAGTTCCTTTTACAGGTTTTAATCTTTCTAATTAGGCGCTCCTGGGTTGGGGTAACAGATGCTGTTTAATATTTAATCTTGTTAAGGTTATAATATTAATTAGGCTGTTAATAATATGAAGATGTAAGTTTGCGCTTGGGAGGGAGTTCCCTAGTTACTCATTTTAACATTTATGCTTCTATTATTTATAGAATAGCCTGTTAGTGATAAGGGAGTCATGTTGTTTTTGGATTTTTATAGGGGAGAGCTTTGACGCACTCTTTGTTGGTGGCTGCTTGAGGGCCCACAGGTTTATTAGTTGTGTGGTAAGTTATCCTCTATGGGAGATTGTATTCTTTTTTGAAGGGGCTGTACCCCCTTCAAATTGTTCTTAATTCATTACAAAGTGGGTTGGCTGTAGTTGGTCCTTGAGGGAAGGAATTAAGAGGGAACTAAGATTCATTTCACAGGCAACCAGCTATCACCCAGCTCGATTGGCTTTTCACCTCTACTGACGAGTCATCCCACTCTTTTGCAACAGAGACGGGTTCGCTCTAGGATAGCTGCTCGGAAGTAGCTCGCTTGGGTTTCGGGATGACAAGCTTAAATTCGTTTTGCTTGATTGTTCTTGTTAAATCATGATGCAAAAGGTACAAGGGTTTATCTTTGCTATTTGTAGCTTGATTTTTCACTGCTATTTCATTGTTCCCTTACGGTACAAATTTCTATCGCGTCGGGGAGTCTTTTCTATCGCCTATACTAGGTTGAGAGAATGTTTTAGTTTAGCAATAAAGTAAATTATTAATTTTTCACTTAGAGTAGGGTTGAGCTAGAGGTAGGCTTCAAGACGATCTGGTGTGTCAGATATCTTTCAGGCGTAAGCTGAATGCTTTTGGGTTATAGCTACGTCTTGGTATGCTAAGTGCACCTTCCGGTACACTTACCTTGTTACGACTTACCTCATCTTCAGCTGATTTGTGTATTAATTATGGGTGTTTGTAGCTTGTGAGGAGGGTGACGGGCGGTATGTACGTACCCCAGGGCCGGTTTAAAGGGGGCTTAATTATCCCACTTTACTACTAAATCCGCCTTCCAGGAGTAGTTTCATACTCCCTTTCGTAGAATTTTCTATTCTAGAAAATGTAGCCCATTTCTTCCACTTCGTGGGCTATACCTTGACCTGTCTTGCTAGCGGGAGGGGCTATTATGCTCACTGTTGCACCCTCAGTGGGGTGAGCTGGCGACGGCGGTATGTAGGCTGTCTTGTGCAAGAAGTGGTTGGGTGTATCGTGGGTTATCGATTATAGAACAGGCTCCTCTAGGTGGGTTTGGGGCACCGCCAAGTCCTTAGAGTTTTAAGCGTTTGTGCTCGTAGTTCTCGGGCGGATACTTTGGTGGGGTAAGTATCAGGATTTAGGGCTAAGCATAGTGGGGTATCTAATCCCAGTTTGTTCCTTAGCTTTCGTGGGGGTGTAATTGATCAGATAGTGCTAAGATCGTTTTGAGGGTGATTTTAGGTGTATCTTGGGCTTATGACAGCTTAGTTACATTTTGGTCTTAGTTGTTATGATAACATGTCGCCACGCTTTACGCCGTGTACAGTTAATTTGGGCCTCTTGTGTGACCGCGGTGGCTGGCACAAGATTTACCGGCCCTTAAAAAGGTTGCCGTAACTAAGTCAAGTTTTCACTTATAGCTTAATGTTAATTACTGCTGAATACCCGTGGGGGTGTGGCTAAGCAAGGCGTCTTGGGCTACTACTAGTGGTGCGCCTGATGCCCGCTCCTTTGGCCTAATGTGCAAGGGGGATTGGGCATTTACACTGGAACGCGGATACTTGCATGTATATGTTTGGCAAAAAATTAACGGTAAGGTTAGGACTAAGTCTCTTGTCCTTGAGTACATGTGTAACCGTCTTGGCATCTTCAGTGCCATGCTTTGTTGTAAGCTACAAGGAC